AAAACGGATACACCCAATACGTCAAAACTCATTGCCCAAGGGTAGAGAAAGACCGTTTCCACATCAAAAACAACAAAAACTAGCGCAAACATGTAATAGCGTATTCGGAATTGTAACCAAGCACCCCCCATGGGTTCTATACCCGATTCATAACTAGAAAGCTTCTCTGGTCCTTCACTAGCCGGGGCTAAAAGTCCTGAAATCCAAAATACCAAAATAGGAATAACGCTTGCTATTATTAGAAATGTCCAAAAAATATCATATTCGTGAAGCAGGAACATAAATGTACTCCCATTAATGTGGAATAGGCGGAACTGAATTAGTCAATTCAAGTTGGCATTGTCAATTTATCCAGAACTTCTCTCTTTTCCTCGGTGAAACAAGAATCTCTTTTGCTCAAACCAAAGAGCGCTTACTTTAGCTTTTTTTCTTTTGTGCCATGTCTTCCTTAAGGATTCATCCAATGGAATCCCCACTATCTTTCTTTTCGATTTCCATTCTATTTAGATATGATATAGACCTAATTCTTATACAAAGAAAACTCTTTCGTTTCACTTTGTCTCGCTTTCTCTAGAATCTCTAGAAAAAAGAATTGCTCTATCCTTTATTTAAGGATAGTCAGAGACTATTAAATAAAAAAGAAAATACTTACTACTAATTAGATTAGAACCTAATTAAAATAGGATTACTAATGTATGCAGCCTAATGAGGAATAATACTAAAAAAAAAAAAAAAGAACTCTATTTCAGAATTATGAAACAGAATATCCTGTTTTATTATTTACTCTTTCTTTTTATTTTCTTTCGATTTTTTCTATTTGAAAGTAGATCTATTTAGATAATGTATATTTTTACATAATGTATATTATAGTAATATACTTCAAACAAAATAGGAATTCGCAAAATGGAAAAAAGCGTTGCAGTCATTATAGGAAAGTCTAGGGACTTAGGGCATATCCTATTTGAAGGAGGATGGAATTCAAATCAGATAAGGGATCCTTCCTTCTATTGATTTGAAAGAAATTCTTTTTTCTTTTCCTGTCTCTATGATTTTTGATAAATGAGCCTATGGTAATGCTTTTATCTCTATTCTATGGCGCAAGCGACCGTCGAGTCTATAAACAAGTACTAATAAGGAAAAGAAAACTATACTAAAGGAAACAAACATAGGATATCCATCCTAAAATCTAAAAAAAAAAAGACATATATATTAGTAGGGCTATACGGATTCGAACCGTAGACCTTCTCGGTAAAACAGATCAAACGGATTATTATCGAAATGATTCGAACTGTTTCAAAGACCCAACATGCATTTTTCTGCATTGGGCTCTTTCATCAACTGATGGAAAGATCAGTTAATCCACCATAGTTTTTCTTTACGGAAAGATAATAAGATGGCTCCCTGTGCTCTGATTGATTATTTGTATTATGATCTATCTAGGAGCAATACCAAAGTGTTTCAAAGGAGGATTACCTTGACTTAGGTCTGCCTCCGGCCTAAATTAAATCAACCTAAGTGAAATGGAGTCTCTATCGTTCCGCTGCAAGAGTTGACTATGAGACTTCATACACCTTAAAGTTCATAGAACGAAAAGAAGTTTTTTGGAGGCCCTTATCCTCATTATGCCTAGCATTGAGTGGGCTGGATATTTACCTTATCAACTAGCAAATCAATAGGGGTTCTATTTGATTAGGCACCAGAATTGGCACCTGAATCGGACTGAACCTACTGTTTGTCAGGCTACTGTTCTCCTATTCTCTCGAATCCATGAAGTAAGACATTGATTTTGCAATAAGGTCAATTATATTCATTGCATAATAAGTTCCCTTGAAAAGCATTGGCGCACGTGTAAGCGAGTTGCTCTACCGAACTGAGCTATAGCCCTTGTCAGAGATATCTTAACATATAGATAATTTCTTGTCAAGATCAATATTCTCTAATGCCGTAGGATATCCCTTTGATCTATTTACTATATACCATACCAATAACGGAATACATACCAATAATGGAGCGGTATTGCTTATAAAAAGGATTCGATCTATAATCGATCGAAGTAATGTGTCTTCTTTTGTGATGATAAATTGCCTACTTAACTCAGTGGTTAGAGTACTGCTTTCATACGGCGGGAGTCATTGGTTCAAATCCAATAGTAGGTAGGTAGGTAGAAAAATTACTAGATAGCATTGGACTTACTTCGCTTCGCTATCTAATAACTTTTTCTACCCTTCTTTCCTTTTTCTTTGTATCAACGAAACCTTTGGATTGTCTTCAATTGGATGGGGGAATCCAATTGATAGCTTCGACTCGTATCCTAGCCCGTCTGAGAGCTAGCTTTGCTTCAACCAATTCTTTCGTACCCTCAGCTCTACTCAAGTTAGCTTCGGCTCTTTCAAGTGCCTGTTGAGCTTCTTCTGGATCAATGTCACTACCCAGTTCTGCATCATTTCCTAAAATGATGATCTCATTATTAACTATTCTCGCAAAACCACTCCACAGAACCGCCGTTAACCATTGGTCGTTGAGCAGGCGTATTCTCAAAGGACCCATATCTACAGCTGTGTTAATGGGGGCGTGGTTTGGTAATACACCAATTTGGCCGCTATTAGTAGATAAAATGATTTCTTTCACTTCACAATCCCAAATAATTCGTTTAGGAGTCAGTACATAAAGATTTAATTTCATTTCTTCAATTTGTTCTCCTCTTCTAAGTTTATAGCTTTCGTGCTAGCTTCATCGATGTTTCCCACCAAATAAAAAGCCTGTTCGGGTAGGCCATCTAATTCTCCGGAAAGGATTAGTTGAAATCCCCTAATTGTTTCTGCAAGACTAACATACTTTCCTGGAGAACCGGTAAAAACTTCTGCCACAAAGAACGGTTGTGATAAGAACCGCTCAATTTTTCGTGCTCTTGCTACAGTTAAACGATCCTCCTCCGATAATTCATCCAACCCAAGAATTGCAATAATGTCCTGAAGTTCCTTGTAACGCTGTAAAGTTTCCTTAACTCTTTGCGCAGTTTCATAATGGTCCTTGCCAACGATCCGAGGCTGTAACATAGTTGAGGTTGAATCTAAAGGATCTACTGCGGGATAAATACCCTTGGAAGCTAATCCTCTGGAAAGTACGGTAGTAGCGTCCAAATGTGCAAATGTTGTGGCAGGAGCAGGGTCCGTCAAATCGTCCGCAGGTACATAAACTGCTTGGATCGAAGTTATTGATCCCTTGTTGGTAGAAGTAATTCTTTCTTGCAAAGAACCCATTTCTGTACTAAGGGTAGGTTGATAACCCACTGCAGAGGGCATTCTTCCTAATAAGGCGGATACCTCCGATCCTGCTTGAACAAAACGAAAGATATTATCGATGAATAAAAGCACGTCTTGCTTATTAACATCTCGGAAATATTCTGCCATAGTTAGGGCAGTTAAACCAACTCTCATACGAGCTCCCGGCGGTTCATTCATTTGGCCATAGACTAGAGCTACCTTTGATTCCTCAATATTTTTTTCATTAATTACTCCAGATTCCTTCATTTCCATATAAAGATCATTTCCTTCACGAGTCCGTTCCCCTACTCCGCCAAATACGGATACGCCTCCATGAGCTTTAGCAATGTTATTGATTAATTCCATAATGAGTACTGTTTTACCTACTCCTGCCCCCCCAAATAGTCCGATTTTTCCTCCACGCCGATAAGGAGCTAAAAGATCGACCACCTTAATACCTGTTTCAAAGATAGATAATTTCGTATCTAACTCAATAAAGGCAGGCGCGGATCTATGAATAGGGAATGTTGCACTAGTATCTACAGGACCCAAATTGTCAATAGGCTCCCCAAGAACGTTAAAAATTCGTCCGAGAGTAGCTCCACCGACCGGAACACTAAGAGGAGCTCCTGTGTCAATCACTTCCATTCCTCTCATCAACCCGTCTGTAGCACTCATAGCTACAGCTCTAACTCGATTATTTCCTAATAATTGTTGTACCTCACAAGTCACATTAATTTGCTTATCGGCAGTGTCCCGACTTTTGACTATCAAAGCGTTATAAATATAAGGCAACTTGCCCGGGGGAAAAGTGATATCCAGCACGGGTCCAATAATTTGATCAATACGCCCTGCACTTTTTTCTTCAATTGTGGAAACCCCAGGACGCGAAGTAGTAGGATTGGTTCTCATAATTATCACATAATTATCAAAAAAAGGAATTTGTCGAAATTTTTCTTTTTTTTCTTGTTGAATAATGCCAAATCAAAAAAAAAAAATATCCAAAAATCCAAAAGTTAAAAGGAAATGAATTAGTTAATTCAATAAAAAAGAAAAGGGGACTAGCACTTGATTTCGTTGCCCAACCCAAGCGAATCCCATTCACTCGTTTACTCATGGAATGAGTCCGTTGGAAAGTTCAATCAATCTTTTTTTTTCATATACATTTTTCCTTTTGTCAAGGATCTTTGCCTACTCTACTTTCCTGTCTAGGACTTCGATATACAAAATATATACTACTGTGAAGCATAGATTGCTGTCAACAGAGAATTTTCTTAGTATTTAGGTATTTAGATTCAAAATAAGAAAGGGCCTATTAAGATAAGAACTTAGAAAATTGTAAAATAAGGATTAGGGGATTGGTTTGGGTTGCGCTATATCTATCAAAGAGTATACAATAATGATGGATTTGGTGAATCAAATCTATGGTTTAATAATGAACCATGTTAACTTACCATAACAACAACTCAATTCCTATCGAATTCCTAGGGTGTACGCATTATATATGAATGAAAGATATTCATTAATTTAAGCATACTCCCTTTTTTATTTAATGAGTTGATATTAATTGAATATCTTTTTTTTTTTTTTTATTTTTGCAAAGGTTTCATTTACGCTTAATCCATATCGAGTAGACCCTGTCGTTGTGAGAATTCTTAATTCATGAGTTGTAGGGAGGGACTTATGTCACCACAAACAGAAACTAAAGCAGGTGTTGGATTTCAAGCTGGTGTTAAAGATTATAAATTGACTTACTACACCCCGGAATACGAAACCAAGGATACTGATATCTTGGCAGCATTCCGAGTAACTCCTCAGCCCGGGGTTCCGCCTGAAGAAGCAGGGGCTGCAGTAGCTGCGGAATCTTCTACTGGTACATGGACAACTGTTTGGACTGATGGACTTACCAGTCTTGATCGTTACAAAGGACGATGCTATCACATCGAACCCGTTCCTGGGGAAGAGGATCAATATATCTGTTATGTAGCTTATCCATTAGATCTATTTGAAGAGGGTTCTGTTACTAACATGTTTACTTCCATTGTGGGTAACGTATTTGGTTTCAAAGCCCTACGTGCTCTACGTTTGGAGGATCTACGAATTCCTCCTGCTTATGCAAAAACTTTCCAAGGTCCGCCTCATGGTATCCAAGTCGAAAGGGATAAGTTGAACAAGTATGGTCGTCCTTTATTGGGATGTACTATTAAACCAAAATTGGGATTATCCGCAAAAAATTACGGTAGAGCATGTTATGAGTGTCTACGCGGTGGACTTGATTTTACCAAAGATGATGAAAACGTAAACTCACAACCATTTATGCGCTGGAGAGACCGTTTTGTCTTTTGTGCCGAAGCAATTTATAAAGCACAAGCCGAAACCGGCGAAATCAAGGGGCATTACTTGAATGCGACTGCAGCTACATGCGAAGAAATGATTAAGAGAGCTGTATTTGCGAGGGAATTAGGGGTTCCTATTGTAATGCATGACTACTTAACTGGAGGATTCACCGCAAATACTAGTTTATCTCATTATTGCCGCGACAACGGCCTACTTCTTCACATTCACCGAGCAATGCATGCAGTTATTGATAGACAGAAAAATCATGGTATGCATTTCCGTGTATTAGCAAAAGCATTGCGTATGTCTGGGGGAGATCATATCCACTCCGGTACAGTAGTAGGTAAGTTAGAAGGGGAACGCGAAATGACTTTAGGTTTTGTTGATTTATTGCGCGATGATTATATTGAAAAAGATCGTTCGCGCGGTATCTTTTTCACCCAGGACTGGGTATCCATGCCAGGTGTTATACCGGTGGCTTCAGGGGGTATTCATGTTTGGCATATGCCAGCTTTGACCGAAATCTTTGGAGACGATTCTGTATTACAATTTGGTGGAGGAACTTTAGGACATCCTTGGGGGAATGCACCAGGTGCAGCAGCTAATCGGGTGGCTTTAGAAGCCTGTGTACAAGCTCGTAACGAAGGGCGCGATCTTGCTCGTGAAGGTAATGAAATTATCCAAGCAGCTTGCAAATGGAGTCCTGAACTAGCCGCAGCTTGTGAAGTATGGAAAGCAATCAAATTCGACTTCAAGCCGGTAGATACCATCGATTAAGTAGATAAAACTAGATATAAAGAAGATCTAAATAAAAAAGAAGCGAAATAGAAGGAGAAAAAATCAGTTACGAAATGCAGTAATTCTTCTTTATTCTTCTAATTGATTGCAATTAAATTCGGCTCGATCTTTTTTTTTTGTAAAAAAAGATCGAGCCGAATTTAAATATATCTTGATATGATCATGAGACTTGACAAACCGAGATTCTTCTATTCTATTCTATATATCTAGAATATAGAAAGGTATAATACAATAAATAAATACAAATCAAAATATAGTATTATCATACGATAATGGAATCAAATAGGCAGTCTTTACAGAAAAAAGTCTTCGTTTATTGGAAAGAATCAATATACTTTTAATGTCGAATCGGGATTCACTAAGACAGAAATAAAGCATTGGGTCGAGCTCTTCTTTGGTGTTAAGGTAGTAGCTGTGAATAGCCATCGACTACCCGGAAAGGGTAGAAGAATGGGACCTATTCTGGGACATACAATGCATTACAGACGTATGATCATTACCCTTCAACCGGATATTCTATTCCACTTCTACTTTTTAAATTAAAGGGTATTCTGAAAGAGGTATTTCTTTCATTTTCACAATCGCTTTCTTTTGAATCCAATTTCAAGTTCGATTAGAAGGATAGAAAGGGCATGAGAATGGAAAAAGAAAAATCAAATTATCGATTCCATTCATTTTTTTTATAGATATAGAATACTTTTATAGAATACTAAAGCTAAAGTATTCTATAAAAAATCTTTATTTTGCAAACTAAAAAATACAATAGTCAATATTACTTATAATAGATATACTTAATTATATCATAAGAATCTTAAGATATATTTCGAATAGATAGAAATAGTAAATTTGAATTGAGACACCTATTCTATGACAGATTTAAACTTACCCTCTATTTTTGTGCCTTTAGTAGGCTTAGTATTTCCGGCAATTGCAATGGCTTCTTTATTTCTTTATGTGCAGAAAAATAAGATTGTCTAGAACCGACGGAGCCAAATTTTCTCAATGTATTTCCAGGATCATAATACAGATATTTTTTAGTGTAAGTAATATATTAATCTGATAGGGTATGTACCTCTTTCTACACACAAATGAAAACCGTCTATGGATGCAGATATAGGCTACGAGCATACATAAATGCATACATATGCGTAGCCGAGTATAGCGAGTTTTTTAAATTTAAGTGGATCCAGGAATTTTTTTTTTGAATAGAAAGTCAATGTATCTAACCAATTATTTCATAGGAGTACTAGCTGCTGAAGGCGATTTCAGAATCAAAAAAAGTAAAGTCAAAATCATTTAGCTTATTCTCTCTATTTCAATTAACCGCTGCTGGATTTAGTATATCTAATATGAATTGGCGATCAGAACACATATGGATAGAACTTCTAAAAGGTTCTCGAAAAAGGGGTAATTTTTTCTGGGCCTGTATTCTTTTTCTAGGTTCATTAGGATTCTTAGCGGTTGGGGCTTCCAGTTATCTTGGTAAGAATATGATATCCGTACTTCCATCTCAACAAATTCTTTTTTTTCCACAGGGGGTCGTGATGTCTTTCTACGGAATCGCGGGCCTATTCATTAGCTCCTATTTGTGGTGTACTATTTTGTGGAATGTAGGCAGTGGTTATGACCGATTTGATATAAAAGAGGGAATAGTGTGCATTTTTCGTTGGGGATTCCCTGGAATAAAACGTCGCATCTTCCTTCGATTCCTTGTGCGGGATATCCAATCAATTAGAATTCAGGTTAAAGAGGGTCTTTATCCTCGTCGTATCCTTTATATGGAAATACGCGGCCAGGGGGTCATTCCCTTGACTCGTACTGATGAGAAGTTTTTTACTCCACGAGAAATTGAACAAAAAGCTGCCGAATTGGCCTATTTCTTGCGCGTACCAATTGAAGTATTTTGAGTACCAATTGCAATTTTTTTTCAATTGTAAGGGTATTTTCGAGTATTTATCTAAAGGAAGGAACAACCGAGGATAAGAGAAAATTGCTTCTAATTTGTTTTGTCCAAGTGCGATATATGGCATAATATTCTTCCCTTTTCATATGAAAGGGCTTTTTTTTATTCTATTTCTCTATTCCACTCCATTTATATCTAAGAAAGAACCCAATACAATGAAATTCCACTAGTATACAAAAATAGAAATAGATACAAACACAAGGTTTCAAACCTTGTTATAGAATTTTTGCTTCAAAGAAAAGAAATATCATATAGAGTCAGCAACAACTCAATTTACAGATCAAAAATGAAAAAAAAGAAAGCATTCCCTTCTTTCCTATATCTTGTATTTATCGTACTTTTGCCCTGGGGAGTCTCTTTCTCTTTTAATAAATGTCTGGAACTTTGGATTAAGAATTGGTGGAATACCAGGCAACCTGAAACTCTCTTAACGGATATTCAAGAGAAAAGGATTCTAGAAGGATTCATAGAATTAGAAGAGCTTTTTCTCTTGGACGAAATGATAAAAGAGAAACCGAAGACAGATGTACAAAAACCTCCTATAGGAATACAAAAGGAAATAATACAATTGGCCAAAATAGATAATGAGGACCATCTCCATATCATTTTGCATTTCTCAACAAATATAATCTGTTTGGCTATTCTAAGTGGTTCTTTTTTTCTGGGTAAAGAGGAACTTGTCATTTTGAATTCTTGGGTTCAGGAATTCTTCTATAATTTAAATGACTCAATAAAAGCTTTTTTTATTCTTTTAGTTACGGATTTTTTTGTTGGATTTCATTCCACCCGCGGTTGGGAACTACTAATTCGTTGGGTCTACAACGATCTTGGATGGGCTCCTAACGAACTAATTTTCACTATTTTTGTTTGTAGTTTTCCTGTGATTCTAGACACGTGTTTGAAATTTTGGGTCTTTTTTTGTTTAAACCGTCTATCTCCTTCGCTTGTAGTCATTTATCATTCAATTAGTGAAGCATAATTTGATTTCCTAATATTAATCAAATTAGCATTTTTCTTCCTTTAGAAAGCTCTTTTCTTTTTTAGCAAAATTCTTTCTATTTCTACCTGCTCAAGGTATTCATCATTCCAGTACAACTGTTGCAGTAGAATGACAACAGACTCGTGTATAGGGAACTAGATTAACTTAGCTACCTATCTAATTTATTGTAGAAATTCCGGGATCCGCGATTGGACATGGAAAATAGAAATACTTTTTCTTGGTTAAAGGAACAGATGATTCGATCGATTTCTGTATCGATTATGATATACGTAATAACTCGGACATCTATTTCAAATGCATATCCCATTTTTGCGCAGCAGGGTTATGAAAACCCGCGGGAAGCAACTGGACGAATTGTATGTGCCAACTGCCATTTAGCTAATAAGCCCGTGGATATTGAAGTTCCCCAAGCTGTGCTTCCCGATACTGTATTTGAAGCAGTTCTTCGAATCCCTTATGATATGCAGCTGAAACAAGTTCTTGCTAATGGGAAAAAGGGAGGGTTGAATGTGGGTGCTGTTCTTATTTTGCCTGAGGGATTCGAATTAGCGCCGCCCGACCGTATTTCTCCTGAGTTGAAAGAAAAGATAGGAAATCTCTCTTTTCAGAGTTATCGTCCCAATAAAAAAAATATTCTTG